ATTTCCGTGGACATGCAAAAAATGATAATAGATCCCGTCGTTAATAAAAATAAAGTGAATATAGATTCATTGGTGAGAGGTGAACCTTATGATAAGGATAATAAAGAAGAAGGTAGAAGTATCTGCTTTAGGTCAACATATATGTATGTCTGCTCACAAAGCCCGAAGGGTAATTGATCAGATTCGTGGACGTTCTTACGAGGAAACCCTTATGATACTCGAACTCATGCCTTATCGAGCATGTTATCCCATTTTAAAATTGGTTTATTCTGCAGCAGCAAATGGTATTCACAATCTGGGTTTCAACGAAGGAAGTTTATTCATTATTAAAGCCGAAGTAAACGAGGGTCCTACTGCGAAAAGATTAAAACCTCGGGCTCGAGGGCGGAGTTATCTGATCAAAAAACCCACTTGTCATATAACTATCGTTTTAAAAGATATATCCTTAGCTGAATATGAATATAGAGACTATCTCGATCTCAAGTGCTCAAAAAACACTAGATTAATAAATAAAAAAAAGAACAAAACTATGACATGTCATGATACATATAGGAATGGGGGATTATGGGACAAAAAATAAATCCACTAGGTTTCCGGCTTGGTACAACACAAAGTCATCATTCTCTTTGGTTTGCAAAACCAAAAAACTATTGCGAAGGGCTACAAGAAGATCAAAAAATACGAAACTTTATTAAGAATTATGTAAAAAAAAATATGAGAATATCTTCCGGTGTTGAGGGAATTGCACGGATAGAGATTCAAAAAAGAATTGATCTAATTCACGTTATAATCTATATAGGGTTCCCAAAATTATTACTAGAAAATAGACCGCGAAGAATTGAAGAATTACAGATGAATGTACAAAAAGAACTTAATTGTGTGAATCGAAAAATAAACATTGCTATTACAAGAATTGCAAATCCTTATGGACACCCCAATATTCTTGCCGAATTTATAGCCGTCCAATTAAAAAATCGAGTTTCTTTTCGCAAAGCAATGAAAAAAGCTATTGAATTAACGGAACAGGCCGATACAAAAGGAATTCAAGTACAAATTGCAGGGCGTCTTGACGGAAAAGAAATTGCGCGCGCCGAATGGACCAGAGAAGGTAGAGTTCCTCTACAAACCATTGGAGCTAAAATTGATTATTGTTCCTATACGGTTCGAACTATATACGGGGTATTGGGAATAAAAATTTGGATATTTGTAGACGAAAAAAAATAAGAGTTTACGTGTCTTTAGAGTCTCCCCATTAATGGAAATAAACCAAACAAAGAACGAGCTCTTTTTATCTTTAATCAAAACAAAAATGAGAAATTCCGCAATTCTATAGGGTTGAATAAAAATTCGATTGATTTTTTTATATAATTGCTATGCTTAGTGTGCGACTCGTTGGTTTTTTTTAGGGCTAGGATTCCAAAACAGGACCGTCCTGTAGTATGAACTAATAACTATAGCACTAATAACCAACTCATTGCTTCGTATTATCGGAATCCAAAGAACCAGTCAAGATATAATATAGTGGTCATATCGTTGTAGCAACTGAAATTTGCATAAACATAAAAACCCAATCTGATTGTAGGTTGTGAAGTTCTAAGTTGTGAAAGAGAATAGAAAAGCATGCGGATAAATGGAAGGATGAGAGAAAGAGAGAAAGAAAATAACAATGATATAAGATTCCAATATGTAAGGTCTGTAAGTCATCTCATAAAAAACAGTGTAATACAGCATCAATAATGATTCATCCCTAACTAGATGAATCCGCTCATAGAACAAAAAAAATCAAGAGCCCCGAGCCAATAAAAACTGAGAAAATTGACTTAAGAAAAAATTTCATTAAGGGCTCCGTTGGAGAATTCAGACCTAACCATTAATCGAGAAGCAATGGGAACGACGGAACCCGTGAATAAAGAAGATTCTATTGGAACTGAATCTTAATGATTTGTTGGGTGGGATGGCGAAACGAACCCAGGAACTAAACTATTCTTTTATTCGTAGAGGTCATGAACTAACCCTACAACTGAAATAGATATTGAAAGAGTAAATATTCGCCCGCGAAAGGTTTCTTTTTTTTTTTTATTTTATTGGATTGATTCATTTTGATCGATCCGATATGGTAAAGGGCAAAACAAAATAAAGATTTGTTATAATGATAAAAAAAAAAAGACATTGAGATTATCTATAAATAGAACATAAATGTTTCAATTCTATATCTAAACATGATATACAAATTTAGAATAGATTAATTAGATGAACTTTCAAAAAATCCTATGCTCAGTATATTATTCATTAAATCCCCCTATATCTTGATAAAATCTTTTTGAGTCCTTTCATTCGCGAGGAGCTGGATGAGAAGAAACTCTCATGTCCAGTTCTGTAGTAGAGATGGCATTGAGAAAGAACCATCAATTATAACCCCAAAAGAACAAGATTCCGTAAACAACATAGAGGAAGAATGAAAGGGATATCTTATCGAGGTAATCATATTTGTTTCGGCAGATATGCTCTTCAAGCACTTGAACCAGCTTGGATCACATCTAGACAAATCGAAGCGGGGCGCCGAGCAATGACACGAAATGTACGGCGCGGTGGAAAAATATGGGTACGTATCTTTCCAGACAAACCAGTTACACTAAGACCCACGGAAACCCGTATGGGGTCCGGTAAAGGATCCCCCGAATATTGGGTAGCCGTCGTTAAACCGGGTAGAATACTTTATGAAATGAGTGGAGTAGCTGAAAATATAGCTCGAAAGGCTATTTCAATAGCGGCGTCCAAAATGCCTATAAGAACTCAATTCATTATTTCGGGATAGGAATGTCGAAACAAAGGAAATAAATCTTGGGGATACAAAAATGCAGGTCTTCCCCCCCCCTTTTTTTTTTTTTTACTTCGTCCTTTCAGTGCTTTACGTTAAATTAAACATTAAAAAAACGGACTCAAAAAACGATATGATTCAACCTCAAACCCATTTGAATGTAGCAGATAATAGCGGTGCCCGAGAATTGATGTGTATTCGAATCATAGGAGCCAGTAATCGTAGATATGCTCATATTGGTGACGTTATTGTTGCTGTGATCAAGGAAGCAGTACCCAATACGTCTCTAGAAAGATCAGAAGTGATCAGAGCTGTAATTGTACGTACTTGTAAAGAACTCAGACGTGATAACGGTATGATAATACGGTACGATGACAATGCTGCAGTTGTCATTGATCAAGAAGGAAATCCAAAGGGAACTCGAGTTTTTGGCGCCATCGCCCGGGAATTGAGACAGTTGAATTTTACTAAAATAGTTTCATTAGCACCTGAAGTATTATAAGAGGGGACCGCAATATAGTGAAAATAAAATAGATAAATCAAAATAAATTTAGTAGAGTATGTCTCACGCATATACTTTTAAGAATTTTCATAAAAAAAAGAACATGTTGATTATATCAAAATTAGGAAGCAACAAAATTTTCAGTTTATCATGGGCAAGGACACTATTGCTGACATAATAACTTCTATACGAAATGCTGACATGAATAGAAAGGGAACGGTTCGAATAGCATCTACTAACATTACCGAAAATGTTGTTAAAATACTTTTGCGAGAGGGTTTTATCGAAAACGCAAGGAAACTCGTGGAAAACAAAAAAGAGTTTTTGGTTTTAACCCTACGACATCGAAGGAATAGGAAAGGGCCGTATAGACCCATTTTAAATTTAAAACGAATCAGTCGACCCGGTCTACGAATCTATTTTAACTATCGACGAATTCCTAGAATTTTAGATGGGATGGGGATTGTAATTCTCTCTACTTCTCGGGGTATAATGACAGACCGAGCGGCTCGACTAGAAAGAATAGGTGGAGAAATTTTGTGTTATATATGGTAATTATTCTTCTATCCGAATTGTATTTGGAGCTTGCTTTTGGGTTGTGAGAAAAAAGGGGGGAGGATTCCTCGAGGTTTAATTACCGACCGAATAACTTACCAAAGGTATGTTCCGAGTTCTTTTAGATAGTTTCGAGAGCGAAGTAAGATTCTAGATTATGTTTCAGGAGGGATCCGACCCGTTTTTCTACATCTACATATACTATTATACATATACTCCCGGTGGCTAGAGTTGAAGGAAGTCGTTATGATTCAACTGGAGGATATAATAATATATAGACTACACAAAAGGATTTGAGTGATTAGGTGATTTTTCAACATTCCTGTCAGGGGGATACAAATCGCGGTTCAAAAATTTCAAGAAACTTATTTTCTTCCAATAAGTAGATTCTAAATTCATTTAAGGAATAACAATTATGAAAATAAGGGCTTCAGTTCGTAAAATTTGTGAAAAATGTCGACTGATCCGCAGGAGGGGACGGATTATAGTAATTTGTTCCAACCCGAGACATAAACAAAGACAAGGATAATCTTTCGAAAAGTTTAGAAAGTAACCGAGGAACAAATCAAAATAAAAGATCGGTTTTGACCTGAAATGGATATATCCATATATCTCTGACTTATATTTATGAAATGATCAAATATGGCAAAATCTCCACCAAGAAGTGGTTCACGTAGGCCGGGACGGATTGGTTCACGTAAAAGCGGACGTCGAATACCAAAGGGCGTTATTCATGTTCAAGCAAGTTTCAACAACACCATTGTGACTGTTACAGATGTCCGGGGTCGGGTAATTTCTTGGTCCTCGGCCGGTACTTGTGGATTCAGGGGTACAAGAAGAGGTACGCCTTTTGCTGCTCAAACCGCAGCAGGAAATGCTATTCGAGCAGTAGCGGATCAAGGTATGCAACGAGCAGAAGTCATGATAAAAGGTCCTGGTCTCGGAAGAGATGCGGCATTACGAGCTATTCGTAGAAGCGGTATCCTTTTAAATTTCGTACGGGATGTAACCCCTATGCCACACAATGGTTGCAGACCCCCTAAAAAAAGACGGGTGTAGAAATAAACATTGAAGAGATTTCAAGAGAAATAAATGACTCAATGATCTGACAAATAATATTACTAT